TTTTCATGACTCCTCTTAATTGAGACATGAAATCCAATCCTTGACGTAGGAATCACTTTGATTTTAGTATACATATTGGGTTGAGTCGAGCAGATGATATTGAAAAAATATTTTTTTTTTTTTCAATTCATTTATATCTAATCTTTTTTCGGGCTCGGCTAAGTGGTGATATAGTCGAGCCCGAAAAAACCGAGCTAACCTAAATCAAGAAAATAAAAAAATCCATTCGCTAAGAAAAAGGAGAGAGGGGGATTCGAACCCTCGATAGTTCTTTCGAACTATACCGGTTTTCAAGACCGGAGCTATCAACCACTCAGCCATCTCTCCAAAAGCTAATTTCTATTTTATCTTTATTCCACTCAAGAGAACATGACCATACGAATTAATACCCCTTTTTATCTATGTATGATAAAGATATCCAGTGTGACTCTATTGGTCTAGTTCTCTATCCGTATATATATGCATGATCCAGCATGCTCTTTTGTGAAGTAAAAAAAACTACCCCTCGATCCACGCCTCAATAAGGGGTGTCATCTAAAATCAATGGATTCATGATAAAACCCTATCTAATGCGTTTTTTATTTTTTTTAAGGGGTCAAAAGGGGTTGGGGGATCAAATGGTATAGTTCTTTTGTTGGTAAATTGGAGGATTAGAAACATGACTATTGCTTTTCAATTAGCTGTTTTTGCATTAATTGTTACTTCATCCATTTTATTGATTGGTGTACCTGTTGTATTTGCTTCTCCTGATGGTTGGTCAAGTAATAAAAATGTTGTATTTTCCGGTACATCATTATGGATTGGATTAGTATTTCTAGTGGGTATTCTTAATTCTCTCATCTCTTGAAACTTTTCATTCTAGATTAAAAAACGAAATGACCCCTCCCCCCCGAATTCTTTCGGGTTGTGAGGCACATTAAAATGAAAATGGAATATATAAGACCCCACAAATAAAGAAAACTAAAACATTATTATTATTAATGGGAGGGGTCAAACTTCTTCTATTGGAAAAAGCTTATATCTTATACTATATATTATATATATAATATGATATATATATAGTAAAACTAAAAACAAGATAAGAAAATAAAAAAATATGGGATTCCTATTACCTAGGGGAATATATTCGAATTTATTTTTTATATTTTAGAAATCTGTAATTCTATTTTTTTAATTAATATATTAATATATAGATCTATATTAGATTATTATATATATATTATTATTATATATATATTATTATATTATAGAATATATCAAAAAAATATATATATATATATATATTATTATATACAAATAAGGTCTATTTAGAATAGAAAGATATATAGTATATAGATATTCCACAATCTATTCTATATCTAATATATATAGATTATAGAATCTAATAGTTATATATTCTATTCTAACTATAGATTTCTACTTTTTTTAATTATTCCTAATAGATATCAGACACAGTTCTGCACAAATAAAATTTTAAAGTATAAAGTACAATAAAAACAAAAATGCGGATATAGTTGAATGGTAAAATTTCTCCTTGCCAAGGAGAAGACGCGGGTTCGATTCCCGCTATCCGCCGTTGCTTATGTATTGAATACGAAAGTAATAGTATATTTATATTATAAAAAATATTTATATTATAAAAAAAAAATAGTATAGTATGGTGAATTCCATTTTTTTTTTTCAAAAATGTTGCGGAGACGGGATTTGAACCCGTGACCTCAAGGTTATGAGCCTTGCGAGCTACCAAGTTGCTCTACTCCGCGATAAGAAGAAGAATTGACAATTAATGGAAAACAGAGATTGAATGTGCCCCTCCACCATATCTGTACAAATAGAATAAACCATTTATACAGAATGGTAAAGGGACCGTCCCAGGATCGCTAATCATCAAAATAAATAAAAAAATGATCTTCATTTTTTTATTTATTCTTACCAACTCGATCTTGTTGCACCGGGCAACAAACCTTCGTGAACCATTTCACGAAGTATGTGTCCAGATAATCCAAAGTCTCGATAATTAGCTCTCGGTCTTCCGGTCGAAAAACAACGTCGACGAAGACGTGTAGGTGCACTATTACGCGGTAGTGCTTCTAACTTTGCCTGAATTTCCCATTTCTCACTTAAGGACTGAGCTTTGCTTATTTCTTTTTTTGGAGATCTTCGAATCAAATGATATTTTTGTTCCAATTTTTGCCTCTTCTTCTCCCTCTCAATCAAACTTTTCTTTGCCATGATGGTTCATTTCCTATTAGTATCAATGATAGAAGTCGGATCCTGGATGTAGAAATAGAAGAAGGTGGTTTCCCTTCTTCATACAAAGAAATGATATTTTTGCAGATACAATAAAGAATCAAATTAACCAAATTTACCTGATGTAGAGGCAATCAAGAAAGCCGCATAAGTAAATATATAACCTACCGAAAAGTGGACTAATCCAACCAATCTTGCTTGGACAATGGAAAGAGCCACTGGTTTATCTCTCCATCGAATCAAATTCGCC